AAAAAATGAATCGGACAATTCATGAATTTTGAATAGATCATGGGGTAGCTAATGAAAGAAGTTGCTGTTGATAAATATGAAATTGGAAAAAAACTTTTCTTCCTATGGAACCACCAGGCGGTCATACCTGTACTACAATTAAGATGAATGGCTCGCTACTTAATTCGGTTTTTGGTCAAGAATAAGATTCCGTAGGAGGGATGGCTGAGTGGTTCAAGGCGTAGCATTGGAACTGCTATGTGAACTTTTGTTTACCGAGGGTTCGAATCCCTCTCTCTCCTTTTCTTTTCATTTATCAACGTTACGTATCAAATCAAATAATAATTGATATCATTATTCTAACAGTCCTTATTTGATAGAGATTCTCTATCCCTAATTAGAGCCTGTGATACGTAAAATACAAATAGAAATATTGTATTGATATTGAAAAGAAGAAAAAGAATCCTATTTATTGTCGATCCATTTTTGATATGTGAATGAGACAAGGTACTCTATTTACTTCATAGAAGGGGGTAAAAATTGTATGAACCTTGCTTTTTTTATTTTCGTTAGAATCAAGTTTGACGGGAATAATATTCTACGACCAACAACTCATTTATTTTCAAACCGATCGATTTATTATCTATGATTTGATTTACAAATCCTTTATATTGTAAGGAATCAATAGTCAAATGGTTTGGCAATTCCCCGCGGGGGGATGAAACAAGATAATTTTGAATCAGAGCTTTCGATCTTTCTTTATCCTTCGTAGTAATAATATCTCGGGGTTTGCAACGATAACTTGGTATATCTACTATACGACCATTAACTAAAATATGTCTATGGTTAACTAATTGTCTGGCTCCAGGAATGGTCGAAGCCATACCTAATCGAAAAAGGATGTTATCCAAACGCATCTCGAGTAGTTGTAGTAAAACCTGACCTGTTGACCCTTTGGCTTTTCCAGCAATATGTACATATTTAAGTAATTGTCGCTCTGCCAGACCATAATGAAAACGCAATTTCTGTTTCTCTTCTAAACGAATACGATATTGTGATCTTTTTCCCGAGCGCAATTGGGTTTGAAGATAACTTCCGGATCTGGGGCTTTTACTAGTTAGTCCCGGTAAAGACCCCAGACGGCGTATTTTTTTGAAACGAGGTCCTCGGTAACGAGACATATAAATAAAGGCTCCCTTTTTGATTCACTTTCATTTGAAAAAAAAATTCGAATTATAATATTATATAAATCGAAAATTAAAATATAAAAAAATATTATAAAATATATAAAAGAAATTCAGACTGAACTAAAGGATCAGCAAAGCAAAACACAATCTACTGAAGTATTACAAAGCAGAATGAAATAAATTTTCTCAATATTTTTCTTTTTTGTATATATAATATAGTGAAGTTCAAGCGAAGGCTACCTTTTCAAATTTCTTCTGTAAAGATCTAGTTAACTTTTTTTATTCATAGCTATAGCTGCAAGTTACCATGACATAATAACTCGACATTTAGAGAAAGCGAGAGTAGATATTTTCAATCATGCAAAGAAAAAGAGCCGGCTATCGGAATCGAACCGATGACCATCGCATTACAAATGCGATGCTCTAACCTCTGAGCTAAGCGGGCGGATATAAGATCAATAGTGTATAGGAAACTCTCGGATCTTAGCTATTACCTGGTGATTCTTCTTTTTTTTTTTTCATTTATTGATTATTTCAATTTCTTCTCTATTTCTATTCTTATTTATTCTATTTATAGTTATTATTTATTCTATTTATAGTTATTAGTTATAGATTTTAGATTCTATATTAGAAAATAGAAAATAAAAATCTTTAGATTCTTTATATCTAGATATTATATCTAGATATATAAATAGAAATGAAATTCCATATTCATATTATCCTATTAATCAAATTATCATATTAGAATTTCTAATTAAAAATTTTTAAAATAATTCGAAATATTAAATAATAGAAAATCTAAAAAAATCGAATTTCGAATTAAATTCTTACTATTTTGAATATGATATGATTAATATGAAGATGAATATGAAATAAAGATGGATATGAAATCAATACAATAAATCCAATCTTAAATTAAATCTTCACTTCAATAATATTAATATGATTAGTTTATGATAATTAAAATCATATTATGAATAATTCATTTATTCTCATTCTAATGGTGTAACTAAAAAACTATACTATAAATCTAAATCGAAATTTCACATAAAGAAACTATCTATATCCTAATAGATAAATAGTGAAAAACTAAATAGAATCATATTCTATTGATTTCTATTCGAATAATGTAAATCCATGACTAAAACTGATAGAAACTTGTATTCTATCATTATACACAAGAGGACGAATTGTTAAAAAAAAAAAAAAAAAAAAAAAAAATAAAGAAATATCGAGCGTTCTACTATTTTGAATTCCGCTATAAAAAAGAAGGGGGAGTCAAGGCATAGATATATGTGGGATATATCTATCTATATTGAATTGCGGATACATCAATGATAGAATAATTTCGGATTGAAACAAATAGGGTTCATCCAATAGAGATGAAATGATAGAATGGAAGACGGCCAAAAAAAGAAAATAGCAGCATACACTTTTTCGATACAAGAATCCTTACCTAATGAATTCAACAGTTCCAAGATCAATGAAAGAGGTGTATGGAATTACAATTAGATCCTTGTATCATATCAAATATCAAAGCAAAGGGGGATATGGCGAAATTGGTAGACGCTACGGACTTGATTGGATTGAGCCTTGGTATGGAAACCTTGCTAAGTGGTAACTTCCAAATTCAGAGAAACCCTGGAACTAAAAATGGGCAATCCTGAGCCAAATCTTTATAAAAAATGGAAAATTCGAATAAAAAGGGATAGGTGCAGAGACTCAATGGAAGCTGTTCTAACGAATGAAATTGACTACGTTACGTTAGTAGCAAAAATCCTTCTATCAAATGATAGAAATGACAGTAAAGGATAAGCTTATATACCTAATACATACTGACATAGGAAAGATTAATCACAACCCTCTATTTCGATATTTAGATTCTTTCTATATTAATTAGAAAGATAGAGATCAAATAATCATTCTAAAGATCAAAAAATCTATGAAAAAAGGAAGAGTTATTCTGAATCCATTCCCATTTTCCAATTGAAGTTTAAATTGAAATAGAATTCGAATATTCATTGATCAAATGATTAATTCCAGAGTTTCATAGATCTTTTGAAAATTAATCGGACGAGAATAAAGAGAGAGTCCCATTTTACATGTCAATACCGACAACAATGAAATTTATAGTAAGAGGAAAATCCGTCGACTTTTAAAATCGTGAGGGTTCAAGTCCCTCTATCCCCAAGAAAAGCCCATTTTACCTCCTCTTATTTCTTTATCTTCTTTTTTTTTTTCATCAATGGTTCAGTTCAACCAAAATTCAATATCTTTCTCATTTCATTTCTCATTTCATTCACTCTGTTCTTTCACAAACGGATCCGAATAGAAATCCTCGTTTCTTCTTCCAATCCAATTTCATTTGTATAGATACAATACCTGTACAAATGAACATATATGTATAGATTCAAGGAATCCCCGTTATTGAGTCATTCACAGTCCATATCATTATCCTTACATTTACAATACAAAGAAAGTCTTCTTTTTGTTTTGAAGATCTAAGAAATTGAGGAGCTAGGTACAATTTGTTAAGACTTTTTTAGTTCTTTTCATTGACATAGATACAAGTACTCCGCTAGGATGATGCACAGGAAATGGTCGGGATAGCTCAGTTGGTAGAGCAGAGGACTGAAAATCCTCGTGTCACCAGTTCAAATCTGGTTCCTGACACGTGAATAATGTATCGGATAAATATTAATACCTCATACAAATGAAATTCATTGATACGGATCGGGATACATATTCTTTACTTTCCTTTTCATTTTTATTTTTTTCCTCTCTGTTCATACTTTGATCTTATTTAAATTTGAATATAGGATGTTAAATTTTCGTATATATCTCAAATTTCATAAAAAAATTAGATAAAAAGATTCAGAGTGAAAGGATAAGAATAGAAAGGATGTTTTTCAGACACAGTACAAATCAACCCCAATTCCTTTCATTTTTCATTTCTGCATTTCGTCTCTTCCGTCTTTTTTTTTTTTCATATTTTTTTTCTCACTCTTGCTCAATTTCCGGCGCCCCCCCTAAGTGATGTGCGCGATACAAAGTTCATGGTACAGAACTCTTTTAAGTCATCTTAGTCTTTCTGCTCATACAAAATGTATATGATATCTTTCCAATTGGGGAATATCAATGAGAACCTCTTTTTTTAGCCACCCTCATATGAATTAAAGTCCAGTTACTCTGTTTCATCTAGAAGGGAATGTAAAAATGTTCTTTGATTGAAATGAAATCTGGAGTCGTGTCGTATAAGTACTTATCATTCAAAGAGCATCTTGTATTTCATAGAAATTGGGAGTGGAATAATATAGTCTTTACGTAAGGACCAGCCTATCCAATTTTCAGGCATCAAGATACGTTTAAGGCGAGGATGATTCTCATAAGAAATTCCCAACATATCATAAGATTCCCGTTCCTGAAAATCCGTACTTCTCCAAATCCAAATCCAGAAAACGGACGGGGTTCGAGGATTACTCCTGGGGGCAAATACTTTTATGCATACCTCCTCTGGTTTATCTATACCATAACGTATTTTCGTAAGGTGATACACACTAGCTAAAAATCCATCTGGTGCTACATCATAGGCACACTGGGAGCGTAAATAATTGTAACCATATACCATATACATATAAAATGACAGCAATTGAGTCCCAATCTTTGGTTTTTTTTGTAAAGTCTCTATTCTTCGGCAATCAAAGCCTAAAGATCTATGAACTAGCTCATGCTTGACTAGCCAATCATATAAACGAATTTGCATCTCCTTCATCTCTACCACATTTTTCTTTGTATCAATACTTCACATTGACAATGAAATTGTTAAAGACTGACCCGCTCTTTCTTATTCTGCACAAAGGAACCCTGCCTGATTAACTAATTCGTAAGAAGATACTGACCCTTTGGACTTTAAATCTTTTTCAAATTCAAATCTAAAAGGTATCTCTGAAGTAGATGGTAATTGATAGAGTAATCCTTGATTAGAATTTCCAGTATTAGTACTGTGTCGAAGGTAAACCTTGTGATTAGTAGTAAAACATCGATTCTCCTGTTGATACACAGTTCTATCTTCAACTTCAAAGATTTTTTGAGATATCTTCTTACGAAGTTTCGTTATAGCATCTATAAAAGAATCTTCTTTATAGTAAAGAAAAAATTCTAAATAAATTCAATAAAATTGAAAATAATAATCATTAAGAATTCAATATCAATAGAATATGATAATATTATTACTATATTTTTATTAGTATAACTATAATAGTATAGTTATATTTAATTTTTAATTTTATGGAATCATGAACGTTCGGCATAATATAGGATCCCTCTAATAATCTTCTCCTAATAGTCTAATAGAAAGAATCACACATTATCGAGCAATTCGACAGACCAAATTCCCAAACCCGCTCAACTCTTAGAATATAGAAGGAGGAGCCTTGATGGATGTAGGGCTAATTAATTAGCCCTACATTATCTTTGAAACAAATTTAAAATTGAAAGAATCTAAGAATCTATTAGGTTTGTTGTTCAGCCAAAAACTGATTATCCACAAATACTCAAGATCAAGAAAAGAATAGGTCCTAGATCCATGCGACTTAGGATTGGATTTGCTTGGGTCAGGTTGAAGTCTTTAGACAGTATTCTTTCATGATTTTAATTTCATAAATTGACTGGGTTTGGGTATACCAAATCCCAAAAAAGTGTATAAATAACTCTTTGATCATGGGCAATAAAAGAGGAAAAAGTAATTCATTCATGAAAATGGATAAAGAAATATGGTTATTTGATCCGAGATTTGACAAATACCAATTGGGTCCGTTGAAATGAATTATTGTGTTTATTTTATTGTTCCTACTATTAAATAAAATAAAACTACTAAAATCTCTATACAAAACAAAAATGGAATGTATAATGTATTAGGGCTATACGGACTCGAACCGTAGACCTTCTCGGTAAAACAGAGAAAACTGATTATTATCGAAATGATTCGAACTGTTTCAAAGACCCAACATGCATTTTGTTGCATTGGGCTCTTTCATCAACTGATGTAAAGATCAGTTAGTCCACCATTTTTTTCTTTACAGGAAGATAAAAAGATAATGAGACGGTTCCATGTGCTCTGATTCATTATTTGTATCCTGATCTAGGAGCAATACCAAAGTGTTTCAAAGAAAAATGACCTTGATTTAGGTCTGCCTTCGGCCTAGATCAACCTAAGTGAAATGGAGCCTCTATCGCTCCACTGCAAGAGTAAAATATGAGACTTCATACACCTCAAAGCTCATAGGACGACAAGAGGTTCTTTTGAGACCCTTATACTCATTATGCCTGGCATTGAATGGACTGGACATTTACCTTACAATGGCATGTTCTATTTGATTGATTTGGCAGTGGAATTCGCACCTGAATCGGATCGAACCAAATATTTGTCAGGCTATTTTTCTCTTGTTCTCTCGAATCTACGGAATAAGACATCGACTTCTCAAAAAGATCAATTATGGTCATTGCATAATGGGCTTCCTTGAAAAGCATTGGCGCACGTGTAAACGAGGTGCTCTACCTAACTGAGCTATAACCCTTATCATAAATCATAACTATTTTAACATAGAGGCAATTTCTTGTCAAGAAGGGTATCCCATATGCATATGATAACTCTCCGATCCATTTACTGGTAAAAGATTGATATTGCTTAGAAAGCATATTTTAACTAGAATCCATCGAAGTGATGAAGACCTTTTTGTGGTGATAAATAACCTACTTAACCCAGTGGTTAGAGTATTGCTTTCATACGGCGGGAGTCATTGGTTCAAATCCAATAGTAGGTAGAACTTATTAGATACCATGGAATCAGGTATCTAATAAGTTTTTCTACCCATCCTCTTTTTTTCGTTCTATCATAAGATTAATCAGATTAGACTTCATTGTGTTCAATTTGGTTCAATTTTTGGAATGAAAATGTAGTGTATAATAAGAAACTCCTTTAATTTTCATTATTTTTTTGATTCTTTTTATTTTTATTGAATGCATTGACTACTACTGGGAAATCACATTGACAGCCTCTACTCGTGTCCTAGCTCGTCTGAGAGCTAGATTTGACTCAATTGCTTGTCTCTTACCCTCAGCTCTACTCAAGTTATCTTCAGCTATTTCAAGAGTTTGTTGAGCTTCTTGTGCATCAATGTCAGTACTAAATTCTGCATCATTTCCTAAAATAGTTATCTCATTATTACTTATTCTAGCGAAACCACCCATAAGAGCCACTGTTAACCATTGGTCGTTTAGCCGTATTCTCAAAAGACCTATATCTACAGCCGTGGCAATGGGGGCATGGTTTGGTAATACTCCAATTTGTCCACTATTCGTAGATAAAATAATTTCTTTCACTTCGGAATCCCAAATAATTCGATTAGGAGTCAGTACACAAAGATTTAAGGTCATTTCTTCAATTTGCTCTCCTCTTCTAAGTTTTCTAAGTTAATAGCTTTCGCGGTAGCTTCATCGATGTTACCCACCAAATAAAAGGCCTGTTCGGGAAGACCATCTAATTTTCCGGAAAGGATGAGTTGAAATCCCCGAATTGTTTCTGCGAGACCAACATATTTCCCCGGAGAACCAGTAAAGACTTCTGCCACAAAGAAGGGTTGTGATAAGAAACGCTCAATCTTTCGTGCTCTTGCTACAGTTAAACGATCTTCTTCGGATAATTCGTCCAACCCAAGGATAGCTATAATGTCCTGAAGTTCCTTGTAACGTTGTGAAGTTTGCTTAACTCTTTGAGCAGTTTCATAATGTTCCTCGCCAACGATCCGAGGTTGTAACATGGTTGACGTTGAATCTAAGGGATCTACTGCTGGATAAATACCTTTGGCAGCTAATCCTCTTGATAATACGGTAGTAGCATCTAAATGTGCAAATGTCGTGGCAGGAGCAGGGTCGGTCAAATCATCCGCAGGTACATAAACTGCTTGGATCGATGTTATAGATCCTTCTTTGGTAGAAGTAATTCTTTCTTGCAAAGAACCCATTTCCGTACTAAGGGTAGGTTGATAACCCACTGCGGAAGGCATTCTACCTAATAAGGCAGATACTTCGGACCCTGCTTGAACGAAACGAAAGATATTATCGATGAATAGAAGTACGTCTTGCTCATTAACATCCCGGAAATATTCCGCCATGGTTAGGGCAGTCAAGCCAACTCTCATACGAGCTCCTGGCGGTTCATTCATTTGACCATAGACTAGAGCTACTTTGGATTTTCCAAGATTTTTTTCATTAATCACCCCGGATTCTTTCATTTCCATGTAGAGATCATTTCCTTCACGAGTACGCTCCCCTACTCCGCCAAATACGGATACGCCTCCATGAGCTTTGGCAATGTTGTTGATCAATTCCATGATGAGTACTGTTTTACCCACCCCAGCTCCCCCAAATAGTCCGATTTTTCCTCCACGGCGATAGGGGGCTAAAAGATCCACCACTTTAATCCCTGTTTCAAAGATTGATAATTTCGTATCTAACTGTATGAAGGCGGGTGCAGATCTATGAATAGGAGATGTTGTGCGAGTATCAACAGGACCGAAATTATCAACAGGTTCCCCAAGAACGTTGAAAATTCGTCCGAGAGTAGCTCCGCCGACTGGAACACTTAGAGGAGCTCCCGTGTTAATCACCTTCATTCCTCTCATCAGACCATCTGTAGCGCTCATAGCTACAGCTCTTACTCGATTATTTCCTAATAATTGTTGTACCTCACAAGTTACATTAATTTGCTGACCAGCCGTATCTCGAGCCTTAATTACCAAAGCATTATAAATATTAGGCATCTTGCCCGGTGGAAAAATGACATCCAGTACTGGGCCAATAATTTGAGCGATACGCCCTAGGTTTTGTTCTTCAAGTGCGGAAACCGCAGGATCAGAAGTCGTGGTATTGCTTCTCATAATCGTAAATCATAATAATAATATGTCGAATTTTTTTTTATTTTAATACTGAATCAAAAATAAGTATCCGATAGCAAGTTGATCGGTTAATTCCATAATCCATAATGAAGTAAATGGAAGTTAGCATTCGATTGAGTTGGTACCACCCAATGGAATCCATTTTAATCCTTTACTCATTCAATAAGTAAATTTTCAATTCAACGAGCCAACCAATCCTTTTTTCACAAGTGGATGAATAAGAATCATGAGTCAGTGTATTTCATTTCCCTATCTTTTATAAATGACCGTCTAGATTATCTATGAATATTCAATTTGAACCTGAATTTTTTTATTATTGTTCTTTACTTTATTTTCTTATTTTCTTTTCCAAATTTATTGTATTTTTTTTTTTTTTTTATTTGTGTTGTGCACCTATTATTTTTCTTTATATACTATTATATCTGTTCCCTTTGCTGGATGAATTATGCCTCTTTTCATATCTAGGATTTACATATACAACATACAGTATATTACTGTCAAGGGAGGTTCCTCATATTATTTATTTATTTTTCTTTCTATTTGAACTTTAGCTTTAGTATATGTATATTATACTATACTATAACTTATACATACTATACTATAACTTATACTATAACTATATTAATATTATTCTATTTATTCTATTGTAATACTAAATACATACTAAATTATACTATTATACTAATTATTAATTCTAAATTATATTAATTATAATAATTAATTATAAATAATTAAATAATATTTAATATTTATTTATATATTATTGTATTGTATATATATTCTATTTTATTTTATTATATTTTCTATTTATTTATATTTATTTATATAATATATATATAATATATATTATTATATTATATATTTCTATTAATATTATTT